ATATTTATTAAAGTCTTATACAGTCCCTAGACTTTCGAAGTTTGTGATAAGATAATCCAATTTTTCTAGGATCTCTTTGTAAAAAAATAGGGTGAATGAGAAACATAACAAGCTTGAAACCACTAATGAAAAGAAAGGAGAGTATGAAAAAGAATTAGGTAATCAAAGAAGACTTTTTATGGGATTTGGGGATAGAGGGACTTGAACCCTCATGATTTCTAAAGTCGACGGATTTTCCTTTTACTATCAATTTCATTGTTGTCAGTATTGACATGTATAATGGGACTCTATCTTTATTCTCGTCCGATTAATCTCAGTTCGTCAAAAGATCTATCAGACTGTGGAGTGACACTTATTTTATCAATGAATAGTTGATTCTTTCTTGAACTCGGAATCGCTTCCTAACAATTCTTTCATTTTAAAATCAAGATTTGAGTCATCATTAATCATTTGATATACTATAATTGGGCAATATATATTAAGATTTATCTTTCATCCTTTCTTTCTGTAGTTTCGATGAAAAGATTCCTTTGCCAATGCAACGTAGTAAACTCGATTTGTTAGAACAACTTCCGTTGAGTCTCTGCACCTATCCTTTTTTATTATCGCTTTTTGAACCCCTGTATTTGGGGTTGATTTCAGAAAAGAAGATTTGGCTCAGGATTGCCCATTTTTAATTCCAGGGTTTCTCTGAATTTGAAAGTTTTCACTTAGTAGGTTTCCATACCAAGGCTCAATACAATTAAGTCCGTAGCGTCTACCAATTTCGCCATATCCCCTTTTTTTTTATTAGGATCTTATTGTGATGTCGTTTCATTCTTTCAATGGAACCCTTGAATTCATTAGATAACGATTCTTATATTGAATATGGTTTCCTCCTATTTTTTGCCTATCTTCGTTCCTCTCTATCTGCGGAACCCATTTTGTCGGATCAGAAATGATTCTATCATTTCTGTATCCGCAATTCAATAGAGATGGATATATACCACATCTGGATTCTCCTTTTACTAAAATTTTACCCTATACTGTGGAGTACTTGAACGGTCGATTTTAAAAATTTCTTTTTGCTATAATAATATGAATTATGAATAGTTAAGAATGAGTTTGAATAGTTACTAGGGCAAAGAAGATCCAAGTCAAGTAGTTTAGTAAATTATTCTGAATCTACAATTTTTTTATGCGTATGTGAGCCCGCTTAGCTCAGAGGTTAGAGCATCGCATTTGTAATGCGGTGGTCATCGGTTCGATTCCGATAGCCGGCTTTTACGGATTTGGTTGATTTTTTATATGATTGATAATGTCTCTTTGAAATCAAAAACTTTTGAAAAGACCCAATTTTTTCAAGAGTCCCAAATCTATTATGTCGTAGAAACTTTCAACTAGGAATAAAAAATGGGAAGAGTTAGATTAGGCCTCTACAGACCAAATCAAGAAAGGAAAAGATCCTTTTTTTTTTATAGATTTCATATATACAATAACAAAGTCTGATACAATTTCTCTCATTATTCGTTGTAGTACAATATTTCCCTTTAGTTATTATTTATTTAGTTTAGTTTTAATTTAGACTTATTCTGTTTCTGTAAAATAGAATTTAAAAAAAGGAGTCTTTATGTCGCGTTACCGAGGGCCTCGTTTCAAAAAAATACGACGGCTGGGGGCTTTACCGGGACTAACTAGTAAAAGACCTAGAGTTGGAAGTGATCTTAGAAACCAATCACGTTCCGGTAAAAGATCCCAATATCGTATTCGTCTAGAAGAAAAACAAAAATTGCGTTTTCATTATGGTCTTACAGAACGACAATTGCTTAAATATGTCCGTATTGCCGGAAAAGCGAAAGGTTCAACAGGTCAGGTTTTACTACAATTACTTGAAATGCGTTTGGATAATATCCTTTTTCGATTGAGCATGGCTTCCACTATTCCTGGAGCCCGCCAATTAGTTAATCACAGGCATATTTTAGTTAATGGTCGGATAGTAGATATACCGAGTTATCGTTGCAAACCCAGCGATATTATTACAGCGAAGGATGATAAAAAATCCAAAGCTCTGATTCAAAATTCTATTGATTCAACTCCTCATGAGGAATTGCCAAAACATTTGACTCTTCACTCAGTTCAATATAAAGGACTAGTGAATCAAATAATAGATAGTAAGGGAGTCGGTTTGAAAATAAATGAATTGCTAGTGGTAGAATATTATTCTCGTCAAACTTAAACCTCACTCAAATACCAAGGGTTTGAGCAATCTTACTTCACTTTCGACGAAGGAATAGATCGCATCGAGAATTATATTCCTTATTTTTCCAATATTTTTGTATCAAAGGAATTAGGGATAGAGAACCCATACCGTCTAACTATTAGAATAATATTCTCCCTTATTTGATCCAGTCTGGTCAGTAACATTTGTGAATTGGATAACGTAACGTACGGGAAAGAGAGGGATTCGAACCCTCGGTAAACAAAAGCCTACATAGCAGTTCCAATGCTACGCCTTGAACCA